ATGACCCGGTTTTGGAAACTTATTATCTAAATGAGAATCAAAAAAATTTAAAGTTAGAAATACTTAAAAACAAAGAAGATAAAAATTTTGTATGGTTTGAACAGCCCTTTGTGTCTCTTCTTTTCGACTATAAACGATGGAATCGTCCATTACGATATATAAAAAACGATCGAGTTGAAAATGCGGTACGAAATGAAACGTCACAATATTTTTTTTATACATGTCAAAGTTGTGGAAAACTCAAAATATCTTTTACATATTCATCCAGTTTGTTAACTTTTTTGGAAATGATACAAAGAAAGATATCTTGGTCTACAATAGAAAAATTTTCTTCTACTGAACTATATAATTATTGGATTTATATCAATGAACAAAAAAAGAACAAACAAAGCGACGAGTTTATAGATAGAATTAAGGCTTTAGACAAAAAATCCCTTTTTATTATGAATATACTCAAAAAAAGGACTCGATTATGTAATTGTAATAATGAGACCAAAAAAAAAGAATACTTGTCTAAGATATATGATCCTTTCATGAACGGATCCTATCGTGGAACAAGCAAAAAACCATATTCACCTTCAATCATAAACGCAATTTTTATAGAAAATTCCATGGAAACGGTTTGGATAAATAAAATTCATGGTATTCTTCTCACCGATTCCCGAGAATTTGAACAAAAACAGGATAATCCATTTGATCCAAAATTATTATCAATAAAAATGGGCCATTTTTTGACCTTTATTGGTCAATTTACTAAAGAATCATCATTGAATTTCAATTTGAAGGGACTTCCTTTATTTCCAGAACAAGAAAAGGGAGATTCTGAAGATAGAGCAAAATTTTTAACATTTTTATTTAATTCGGTTATAACTGATCCCAAAGATCAAAACGTAATTAGAAAAAAGTCTATGGGAGTAAAAACAATCAGTAAAAAAGTCCCCCAATGGTCATACAAATTAATCGACGAGTTGGACCAACAGGAGGGGGAAAATGAAGAGGATATGGGGGCAGAAGATCCTGGAATTCGATCAAGAAAAGCCAAACGTGTAGTTATTTTTACTGATGAACATCAGAATAGCAATACTCATGATACTAATACCAAAGATACTAATGATCCTGATCAAGTAGACGAGGTAGCTTTGATGCGTTATTCGCAACAATCGGACTTTCGTCGAGAGATAATCAAGGGTTCCATGCGTACTCAAAGGCGTAAAACTGTTATTTGGGAACTGTTTCAAGCAAATACACATTCTCCTCTTTTTTTGGACAGAATAACTAAACTCTCCTTTTTTTCTTTTGAGATTTCTAAACGGATTAAATTCATTTTTAGAAACGAGATGCGTAAAAATTCAAAATTTTTGAATTATACCGAGGAAGAAAAAAAAGAAGTGGAGAAAAATGAGGAGGACAAAAGACAAGAGAAAGTACGGATAGAAATAGCAGAAGCTTGGGATACCATTTTATTTGCTCAAGTAATACGAGGCTACATGTTAGTAACCCAATCCATTCTTAGAAAACAGATTCTATTACCTTCATTGATAATAGCTAAAAATATCGGTCGTATGTTATTATTTCAATTTCCCGAGTGGTCCGAGGATTTAAAGGAATGGAATAGAGAGATGCATGTTAAATGTACCTATAATGGTGTTCAATTATCAGAAACCGAATTTCCAAAAAACTGGTTAACAGATGGTATTCAAATAAAGATCCTATTTCCTTTCTGTTTGAAACCATGGCACGAATCTAAATTTCGATCCCCTCATAGAGATACAATGACAAAGAAAAGACAAAAAGCTAGTTTTTGCTTTTTAACAGTTTGGGGAATGGAAGCGGAACTTCCTTTTGGTTCTCCTCGAAACCGACCTTCCTTTTTTGAACCTATTTTTAAAATAATCGAAAAAAAAATTAGAAAATTGAAAAAAAAGTGTTTTCTAGTTCTAAGAGTTTTAAAAGAAAAAACAAAATTTTTTCTAAAGATCTTAAAAAAAACAAAAAAATGGGTTATCAAAAAGATTTTATTTCTAAAAAGAATAATAAAAAACCTTTCAAAAGTAAATAAAATTTTATTATTTGGGTTGAAAGAGATATATGAATCAAGTCAAACTAAAAAAGAAAAAGATTCCATAATGAATAATCGGATTATTCATAAATCATCCATTCAAAATGGATTTATGGATTGGACAGAGTATTCACTGTCAGAAACGAAAATGCAGGATCTGACTGATAGAACAAACACAATCACAAATCAAATCGAAATAATTACAAAAGACAAGAAAAATGAATTTCTAACACCGGATATAAAAATGAGTCCTAACAAAAAAAGTTATAATACTAAAAGAAGACGGGAATCATCAAAAAATATATGGAAGATATTAAAAAGAAGAAATGCTCGATTAATTCTCAAATTACATTATTGTATAAAATATTTTAGTGAAAAGATATGCAGAGATATTTTTTTATATATCATAAAAAATCCCAGTCTCAATACACCATTTTTTTTTGAATCAACAAAAAAAATTATTGATAAATACATTTACAATAATGAAGCAAATCGAGAAAGAATTAATAAAACAAACCAAACTACAATTCATTTTATTTCAACTCTAAAAGAGTCACTTTATAATATTAGTACTAGCAACAAGAATTCACATATTTTTTGTAACTTATCCTCCCTGTCACAAACATATGTATTTTATAAATTATCACAAATCCAAGTTAATAACTTGGATAAGTTAAGATATGTCCTTCAATATCATAGAACATCCCTTTTTCTTAAAAATGAAATAAAGGATTATTTTGGAATACAAGGAATATTTCATTCCGATTCTAAATTAAGACATAAAAAACTTTGTAAGTCTAAAACGAAGCAATTGAAAAACTGGTTGTTAAGGGGTCATTATCAATATGATTTATCTCCAATTAGATGGTCTCAATTAGTAACACAAAAATGGAAAAATAGAGTCAATCAACATTGTACCGTTCAAAATAAAAATTTAAACAAACAGGATTTATATGAGAAAGTCCAATTAATTCATTACAAAAAACAAACTGATTATGAAAAAATTTCGTTGTCAAATCAAAAAGAAAATGTTAAAAAACACTACAGGTATGATTTTTTATTATATAAATCTATCAATTACGAAGATAGAAACGGCTCATATATTTATCGATCGCCATTACAAGTAAAAAGGAAGAAAGAAGGGGTTTATGATAATTACAACATACATAAACAAAAATTACTCGATCTGTTAGGTCCTATCAATAATTATTTAGAAGAAGATGGTATTAGGGATATGGCGAGAAATTTGAATAGAAAATATTTTGATTGTCGTATTCTCGACCCTTGCCTAAAAAAAAAATCCAAAATTGGGGCCTGGATCGATATTGATGCCAGTACCAACAACAATAAAAATATTCAAAGTGAAACTCATAATTACCAAATAATTGATAAAATTGATAAGAATAAGAAGGGTCTTTTTTATATCAAAATTCATCAAGAAATTGACCCATCCGATTCAAAAAAAAGCTTTTTGTTTGATTGGATGGGAATGAATGAAGAAATACTAAATCGTCCAAGATCGAATATAGGACTTTGGTTCTTCCCAGAATTTGTCCTACCTTACAATAAATATAAGATTAAACCGTGGGTTCTGCCAATCAAATTACTTCTTTTCAATTTTAATGAAGATGAAAATGTTAGGGAAAATAAAAACATCAATGGAAAGCAAAAAAAAAAGATTTTTAGATCATCGAATGAAAAAAAATCTTTTGAATTAGAAAATCAAAATCAAGAAGAAAAAGAGTCGACCGACCAAGGGAATCTTGGATCAGATGTACAAAACCAAGAGAATCTTGAATCCATTCTTTCAAACCAACAAAAAAATATTGATGAAGAAGATTATGCGAAATCAAACATGAAAAAACGTAGAAAAAAAAAGCAATACAAGAGTAATACAGAAGCAGAACTTGATTTATTCCTGAAAAGGTATTTGATTTTTCAATTGAGATGGAATGATCCTTTGAATCACAAAATGATCAATAATATCAAGATATATTGTCTCCTGCTTAGACTGATAAATCCAAAAGAAATTGCTCTATCCTCTATTCAAAGAGGAGAAATGAGTTTGGATATAATGCTGACTCAGAAAGACTTAACTCTTACAGAATTGATCAAAAAGGGAATATTGATTATCGAACCGGTTCGTCTGTTTGTAAAAAATGATAGAAAGTTTATTATGTATAAAACCATAAGTATTTCATTGGTTCATAAGAGTAAGCCCAAAATTAATCAAAAATACCAAGAAAAAAAACATGTTGCTAAAAAAATGAAAAAATCTATTGAAAAACATCCAAAAATACTTCGAAATAAAAACGAAAATGATTATGATTTATTTGTTCCTGAAACTATTTCATCACCTAGACGTCGTAGAGAATTTAGAAGTCTAATTTATTTCAATTCAAGAAATAGAACTAATGTGAATAGAAATACAACAGTTTGCAATAGGAGCAACATAAAAAACTGTGGTCACTTTTTGGATGAAAAGGAACATTTTGATAGAAATAAATTCATTAAATTAGAGTTATTTCTTTGGCCCAATTATCGATTAGAAGATTTAACTTGTGTAAACCGCTATTGCTTTGATACCAATAATGGCAGTCGTTTCAGTATGTTACGGATACATATGTATCCACAAGTAAAAATTCGTTAACAGTACACTTTTTCTATCTATCTTTACTATTGGTATATTATATAAAAAAGAAAAAGACGCACACATGCACTGTCTTACATTCCATTCTGATACATGATAATCATTTTTATAAAATAAATTAGATCTAAAAAAAATTCTGTTGATTCGTTTTTAGATCTAATTTATTCTCGTTTGTGAGTACAATAATGTAACATCCTTTTCTATTTTTATTCAAATTTAATTCAAATTACATTGAGTCGTTTTATTTGATAAAACCGGGTTATGGGTCCATAGCGGAATTCTGATCATTGTGAAAACCGGACAAACTAATTGGCATTATTAATGATTGATCAAATTCAGATTTGTTTAAAAAAAAAGAAAAAGGGGCGGAAGGAGAAAAAGAATTCTTGTTATGGTAAAAAATTTATTTAGTTCAGTTATTTCGAAAAAAGAAAAAGAAGAAAACAGGGGATCGGTTGAATTTCAAGTATTCGGTTTTACCGATAAGATACGGAGACTTACTTCACATTTGGAATTACACAAAAAAGACTATTTATCTCAGAGAAGTCTACTGAAAATTTTGGGAAAACGTCAACGGCTGATGGCTTATTTGTCAAAAAAAAATCGAGTACGGTATCAAGAATTAATTGGTCAGTTAAATATTCGGGAGCCAAAAACTCGTTAATTTTAAGAGGCATTTTGGATTATTTGATTTATTAAATCTTACATTTTGATGAACTTCTCTTTTTTCATTAATTCATGGAAGGAGGAATCCGGGAAAAGCCTATGATTGTACCAGCTAAAAAAGAAACTCATGATAGTCTTTTTGGGATCGGGTTTTATATTCGGGAATCTCGGAAGAGTCTCAGTTTAGAATTCATTTTAGTCTTCCTTTTCATGGAGATTCGTTCTTCTTTGTCTAGCCTTAATTATATTGGAGATGGGGTTACTTCGCTCGTTTTTACAAGTATCTTTTTGTTTCACTAATTACTACTTTTCTAGATACATCCTGGTATAGGATTATTTGTATTACAAAATCAAACCGGGTTCTAAAGAAAGATTTTATAAGTAATAAGCAATAAATTGGGTTTTACTTATTAACAAATTGTTTCTTCCATTCGAACTCATTTCTATCATTTTTTTAGTTGTTTGAACTTTAAGAGATGATGCAATTGCTGTGGCTTGTCAGTAATAAATCTTTAGAACCCGCAATCCAAATCAGACTCTCTTCTGTATTATTACACCGATTCCTTCAATTTGAAGAGTCTTTGTGTATAATAAATAAAATAAAAATGTTTAATTTGACCTATTACCAATATCTTCTTTTGTTCTGTGTGTCATATTATAGTCAATTGAATCGATTCCATTCTGAAACGAATCGAAATTTTGATAAGAAGCCGGTCAATGCTGCTTTAATTTAATATGTACTTGTTTTGAGTACCTACTTTTTTATCGGCGTTTATGGATTGATCACGAGCCGCAATATGGTTAGACTCCTTAAATGTGGTTTCGTATCATTTTATCCCTTTTTTTTATGTTATAACTATTGCAACCGTTGAAGTAACTATTGGGACTGATTATTGTCTCATGTCTCTTCAATTTATCCTAACAGAAAGGCAACTCGTATCAATCAATTCGAATTTATTGAGGAATTAACATGTATGACACGTAACTTCTGATCATGTTTGTAAAAAAGCAAAATATCTTGGCTCTTTCTCATGAGTCGATCTCGAAATAGATTGATTCGAAAAATTCCGGTAACCATCGATTCATCTGGTATATCACTATATGATTGATTTAAAAGTTTACTAGATCGAAAATTTATGATGTTCAAAAATTTATAAATCCAATGTCACATTCAGTAAAGATTTATGATACATGTATAGGGTGTACTCAATGTGTCAGAGCCTGCCCTACAGATGTATTAGAAATGATACCTTGGGACGGATGTAAAGCTAAGCAAATTGCTTCTGCTCCGCGAACGGAGGACTGTGTTGGTTGTAAGAGATGTGAATCCGCCTGTCCAACCGATTTCTTGAGTGTTCGAGTTTATTTATGGCATGAAACAACTCGCAGTATGGGTCTAGCTTATTAATAGTTCCAGAAAATCCCACTTGAATTTTCTTTTTTTTATCGACCCCCGTACTTAATATATTTTTATTTTTTAATAGTATAGGTACGGGTTTTTCTGGTCCAAGTGGATTTTGTCTTTAACATGAATTATTTTCTTTGGTCAACAAGAATTTTAGTTTTTCTGATATTTGTGGGTTTCTTCTTAATTTTCTTTGTCCTCTATAGAGGAAATAAGATAATGGACCCATATACTATATGTATATAGGTGTACAAACCGCTTTTAACACGACCTGTGCATTCTGTTATTATTACCAATTGGATTGGACGATTTATTAATACACCTGGAAGAGGATTATAAACGGATCTTTTTTTTTTCTTCTAGACCACGAGAGTTATTTGTTTTTATTTCTATCTTTTAGCCCTAAATAGGTACGTACTGTACCCCGATTTCGTTTTCTCATTATCAATTGACATGTCAAAGCTTTTTCTAGCTAATTAAAGTTAGTTTTCATGAATAAAACAAAAATGAATGATTTTTAAAGTTGTTTGTTGTGCAATGAAAAGAAAAATTCGTTTTGAACAATAGATGATAGATGTCTTTCACATCCCAACTATAATAATGAGTAACCTCTTCATTTTTGAATGGCAGTTCCAAAAAAACGCACTTCGATGTCAAAAAAGCGTATCCGTAAAAATTTTTGGACGAAGAAAGGGTACTGGGTAGCTTTAAACGCTTTTT